ATCTTCTGGAGTCGAGGGAATTGCACATATAGAGATTCAAAAAAGAATCGACCTGATCCAAATCATAATCTATATGGGATTTCCAAAAATATTAATTGAAAGCCGACCCCGAGGAATCGAAGAATTACAGATGAATTTACAAAAAGAATTTAATTTTGTAAATAGAAAACTTAACATTGCTATCACACGAATTGAAAAGCCTTATGGAAACCCTAATATTCTTGCAGAATTTATAGCCGGCCAATTAAAAAATAGAGTTTCTTTTCGCAAAGCAATGAAAAAGGCTATAGAATTAACTGAACAAGCAGATACAAAAGGAATTCAAGTGCAAATTGCAGGACGTATTGACGGAAAAGAAATTGCGCGTGTTGAATGGATCAGAGAGGGTAGGGTTCCACTACAAACAATTCGAGCTAAAATTGATTATTGTTCCTATACAGTTCGGACGATCTACGGGGTATTAGGCATCAAAATTTGGATATTTATAGACGGGGAATAATAAACCTTTATTTGGCTTTCTATTCTATCCAGCGATGGAACAAAAAATGATAAATTCGTTTCTTCTTTTTCTTTTCTGTTCAATAAAAAAAATGAAAAATTATAATTCTATAGGGTTGAATAAAAATTCAATTAATCTTTTGATAAAATTGCTATGCTTAGTGTGTGACTCGTTGGTTTTTTGAGGGTTAGTATAAAAACCCAGCCCCATAGTATAAACAAATAACTATAGAAGTAATAACCAACTCATCACTTCGTATTATCTGAATCCAAAGAACTAGTCAAGATATGATATATTGTTCATATTGTTGTAGCAACTGAAATCTTTTTTTATTAAAAAAATCTGCTTCTAAGTTGTCAATCGAAATAAAAAAAAGGGTATGGATAAATGGACGGATGAGAGAAAGAAAGAAAAAGAATATTGATGATATATAATTCCAATATGTAAGGTCTATGAGTCATCTCAGAAAAAAGCTGTGTAATAAAGCATCAATACGGATTCATCATTAAATGGATCTACTCATCGAACAAAAAATAAAGAGCTTCGAGCCAATAAAGACTAAGAATATTGACTCAAGAACTAATAGCTCCATTGTAGAATTGAGACCTAACCATAAAGTAAGAAGCGATGGGAACGATGGAACCTGTGAATTCAAAAGATTCTAGTGAAAATGAATTCGAATGATTCATTGATCGGGATGGCGGAACCGACCAGAGACCTTTTTATCTATTCGGAAAAGTTATGAACTAATGATAGAACTGAAATATAAATTGAAAGAGTAAATATTCGCCCGCGAAAACTTTATTTTATTTATTTTCTTGGATTGCTAAATTTGGGTCAATCCACTACGATAAAGAGTAAAACAAAAGAAAGATTCGTTTTAACATTCTAAAAACCATATATATAAATATAAGAAAAAAATAGTTATTTAATATATTTAGTTATCTATACAAACAAGATATACAAATTAATAATAGATTTAATCTAGATTAAATGAAATCCATGATTCAGTATATTACTTATTAAATACATGTATATCTTAATTCAAATTATATTATATCTGAATTCAAAATCTTTAATTTGAATTTATTTTATTCGCGAGGAGCTGGATGAGAAGAAACTCTCACGTCCGGTTCTGTAGTAGAGATGGAATTCAAAACAAACCATCAACTATAACCCCAAAAGAACCAGATTCCGTAAACAACATAGAGGAAGAATGAAGGGAATATCTTATCGAGGTAATCATATTTGTTTTGGTAAATACGCTCTTCAGGCACTTGAACCCGCTTGGATCACATCTAGACAAATAGAAGCAGGTCGACGAGCAATGACACGAAATGCACGTCGTGGTGGAAAAATATGGGTCCGCATATTTCCAGATAAACCAGTTACAGTAAGACCCGCAGAAACACGTATGGGTTCAGGTAAAGGCTCTCCCGAATATTGGGTAGCTGTTGTTAAACCAGGTCGAATCCTTTATGAAATGGGTGGAGTAACAGAAAATATAGCTAGAAGGGCTATTTCAATAGCAGCGTCCAAAATGCCTATACGAGCTCAATTCATCATTTCGGGATAAAAAAGAAATAGGCCTTGGGTAAAAAAAATGGCAGGTGCAGGTTTCTTTTTTTGGACAAACAATATTTCTTTTTTTCTTCGACCTTTGTATTGTAAAAAACGGATAAAAAAAATGATATGATTCAACCTCAAACCCATTTGAATGTAGCAGATAACAGCGGGGCTCGAGAATTGATGTGTATTCGAATAATAGGAGCTAGCAATCGTCGATATGCTCATATTGGTGACGTTATTGTTGCTGTGATCAAAGACGCAGTCCCAAACATGCCTCTAGAAAGATCAGAAGTGGTCAGAGCTGTAATTGTCCGTACTTGTAAAGAACTTAAACGTGACAACGGTATGATAATACGATATGATGACAATGCTGCAGTTGTGATTGATCAAGAAGGAAATCCAAAAGGAACTCGAGTTTTTGGTGCGATTGCC